AATGAAGTGCCTGATAAAAGGATTATCTTGATAGGATAAATTATACATAAAATTATGTCTTCATTAAACCCCCCAAAGAAAAATAAGCAAGTTAACTAAATGTATGCACTACATTTAGCAGAATCAAACTACCTCCTTAGACATCAAAAGCCCATATACCTCATATACTAAAATGTAAAAAAAGAAAAAGGTAAGCTAAATAAGCTATTGGGTTCATACCCCACTTATAAAGGTCTACCCCTTTTCTTTTTAATTTTTAATAATTTTACTAATTTTACATTTTTTATTATACTAATATTAGGAACAATCATTTCTATTTCCTCAAACTCTTGACTAGGAGCTTGAATAGGGTTAGAAATTAATTTGTTATCATTTATCCCACTATTAACAAACTTGAAAAATTTATCTTCAACAGAATCATCTCTTAAATACTTTATTATTCAAGCTTTAGCCTCAGCAACCCTACTTTTCGTAATTCTATTAATATCATTTTTTAATAATTTTTATTTCGAATATAATAATTATTTGAATGTAATTTTAAATTCATCTCTTTTAATAAAAATAGGAGCCGCTCCTTTCCATTCTTGATTCCCCGAAGTTATGGAAGGATTAAACTGGTTTATAAGTTTTATTTTAATGACATGACAAAAAATTGCACCAATAATTTTAATTTCATACTGCATACTATATGAATATATTTACTTTATTATTATATTCAGCATTTTTATTGGATCAATTGGTGGATTTAATCAAACAAATTTACGTAGATTAATAGCCTATTCATCAATTAATCATTTAGGATGAATACTTAGTAGTTTAATAATTTCAGTATCATACTGATTAGTATATTTTTTATTTTATTCAATTTTATCTTTATCTATTATTCAAATATTCTATCAAATAAATATTTTCTTTTTTAAACAAATTTTCTCATCATATAACAATTTTCCTTTAATTAAATTTTTATTATTTTGTAATTTTTTGTCATTAGGTGGTTTACCCCCTTTCACTGGATTTTTACCTAAATGAATTATTATTCAAAATTTAAGTATTACTAATCCTGCGTTAATTTTCATAATAGTTATATTAACTCTAATTACATTATTCTATTATATCCGATTAGCTTATTCTGCATTTATAATACAATCAACTGATTTATATTGAAATAACCTTTGAATTTCAAAATTTTCAAAAACTTCTATCGTATTAAATTTTTTCTCATTGTTTGGATTAATTTTTATCATAATAATTTATATCATTTAAGCCTTGGAATTTTAATTCACCTTTAAATTTGCAATTTAAAATCATTATTGAATACAAAGCCTTAAAAAGGTTTTAAGTTAAATAAACTAATAGCCTTCAAAGCTATAAATATAGAAAAGTCTTTAAACCTTAATGGTAAAAGAGATTTTTTCTCATAAATAAATTTACAATTTATCACCTATTATCAGCCATTTTACCTTAACGCAAAAATGATTATTTTCAACTAACCATAAAGATATTGGAACTTTATATTTTATTTTTGGAATTTGAGCAGGGCTTGTAGGAACAAGTTTAAGCCTTTTAATTCGTGCAGAACTAGGTCAACCAGGATCACTAATTGGTGATGACCAAATTTATAATGTTATTGTTACAGCTCATGCATTTATTATAATTTTTTTTATAGTAATACCTATTGTAATTGGTGGATTTGGAAATTGATTAGTTCCACTTATACTAGCCGCACCAGACATAGCTTTTCCACGAATAAATAATATAAGTTTTTGATTATTACCTCCTTCATTAACACTTCTTCTGGCTTCATCTGTTGTCGAAAGAGGTGCTGGGACAGGTTGAACAGTTTACCCCCCTCTATCCGCTGGAATTGCTCATGCAGGTGCTTCTGTTGACTTAGCCATTTTCAGTTTACATTTAGCTGGGGTATCCTCAATTTTAGGAGCTGTTAATTTTATTACAACAGTAATTAATATACGACTTTCTTATATAACACTTGATCGAATACCTTTATTTGTTTGATCAGTTGTTATTACAGCAATTTTACTATTACTATCATTACCAGTTTTAGCAGGTGCAATTACTATATTATTAACTGATCGAAATCTAAATACATCATTCTTTGACCCAGCAGGAGGTGGAGACCCAATTTTATATCAACACTTATTTTGATTTTTTGGTCATCCAGAAGTATATATTTTAATTTTACCAGGATTTGGTATAATTAGTCATATTATTGCTCAAGAAAGAGGTAAAAAGGAAACATTTGGTGCTCTTGGTATAATTTATGCTATATTAGCCATTGGATTATTAGGATTTGTAGTTTGAGCTCATCACATATTTACAGTAGGAATAGACGTTGATACTCGAGCATACTTTACATCAGCAACAATAATTATTGCCGTACCAACTGGTATTAAAGTATTTAGTTGATTAGCCACACTTCATGGTTCTCAATTCACTTATTCTCCAGCTTTACTTTGAGCACTAGGATTTGTATTTTTATTCACAGTTGGAGGACTTACAGGAGTTGTATTAGCCAATTCATCAATTGATATCATTCTTCATGATACATATTATGTAGTTGCTCACTTTCATTATGTTCTATCTATAGGAGCCGTATTTGCTATTATAGGAGGATTTGTTCACTGATATCCTCTATTTACTGGATTAACTATAAATAATTTATGATTAAAAATCCAATTTGCTGTGATATTTGTAGGAGTAAATTTAACATTTTTCCCTCAACATTTTCTAGGACTAAGAGGTATACCACGACGATACTCAGATTATCCTGATGCTTATACATCATGAAATATCATCTCATCAATTGGATCATTAATTTCACTTATTGCTGTATTATTCTTCTTTTTTATTATTTGAGAAAGTATATTTTCAAAGCGTCTAATTATATTTTCAGCACAATTACCATCATCTATTGAATGATTACAAAAATATCCCCCAGCTGAACATAGCTATTCTGAACTTCCTATTCTAACTAAATTCTAATATGGCAGAGTAGTGCAATAATTTTAAGCATTATAAATAAAGGATTATCCTTTTATTAGAAATAATGGCAACATGATCTAATTTTTCCTTACAAAATAGAGCTTCACCTCTAATAGAACAATTAATCTTTTTTCATGATCATACTCTTCTTATTTTAACAATAATTACTATTTTAGTAGGTTACCTTATAACAACACTATTTTTCAATAAAGTAATTAATCGATTTCTTCTAGAAGGTCAAACAATTGAAATCATTTGAACAATTCTTCCTGCCATTACATTAATTTTTATTGCATTACCATCACTGCGACTTTTATATCTTCTTGATGAAATTGATAATCCTTCAATTACCCTAAAAACTATTGGTCATCAATGATACTGAAGATATGAATATTCAGATTTTATATCAATCGAATTTGACTCTTATATAATTCCAACAAATGAATTAAATAACAATGGATTTCGATTACTTGATGTTGATAATCGAACTATATTACCTATAGATACACAAATTCGTGTATTAGTAACAGCAGCAGATGTTCTCCATTCTTGAACTGTACCAGCTTTAGGTGTTAAAATTGATGCTACTCCTGGTCGTCTTAATCAAACAAATTTCTACATTAATCGACCAGGATTATTTTTTGGTCAATGTTCAGAAATCTGTGGAGCAAATCACAGATTTATACCTATTGTAATCGAAAGTATTCCCATAAAATTTTTCATTAACTGAATTAAAACAAATTCTTCATTAGATGGCTGAAAGCAAGTATTGGTCTCTTAAACCACTTCATAGTAAATTAGTGATTACTTCTAATGGAAAAAGTTAGTTAAAATAATAACATTAATATGTCAAGTTAAAATTATTAGTAAAATCTAATACTTTTTGATTCCACAAATAAGACCTTTAAGATGATGATTACTATTTATTTACTTTTTAATTTTATTAATCATTTTTTCAATTATAAACTATTATATTTTCTTTTACATACCAAAAAAATCAGAATCACATAAATTAATTATCAAATCAATAAACTGAAAATGATAACAAATTTATTTTCAATATTTGATCCATCTACTAATATTATAAACCTATCATTAAATTGAATTAGAACAATTATTGGATTAATAATTATTCCAAACTTATATTGATTAATTCCTACACGATTTTCAATTTTATGATTTAAAATTTTAAATACTTTACATAACGAATTTAAAACCTTAATTGGAACAACTTCGTATGGTAGAACATTCATTTTTGTATCCTTATTCTCATTTATTATATTTAATAATTTTATAGGACTATTCCCCTATGTATTCACTAGAACTAGACACTTAACAATAACACTCTCATTAGCATTACCTCTATGACTAAGATTTTTATTATATGGATGAATTAATCATACAACTCATATATTTGCACACCTTGTTCCTCAAGGTACTCCACCAGTTCTTATACCATTTATAGTATGTATTGAAACAATTAGAAACCTAATTCGACCCGGAACTTTAGCAGTACGTCTCGCAGCCAATATAATTGCAGGACATTTATTACTTACACTTTTAGGAAGAACTGGACCCTCAATAAATATAATTATAATTAACTTATTAATTATTACACAATTTGCCCTTTTAACTCTTGAATCAGCTGTAGCAATTATTCAATCTTACGTATTCGCTGTATTAAGAACATTATATTCTAGAGAAGTAACTTAATGTCAACACACAGAAATCACCCTTATCATCTAGTAGATTATAGACCTTGACCTTTAACTGGTGCTATTGCAGCTCTTGCAACAACAGCCGGAATAGTTAAATGATTTCATCAATATAATATATCATTATTACTATTAGGTAATATTATCATAATTCTTACAATAATTCAATGATGACGTGATGTAATTCGAGAAAGAACATTCCAAGGTCTTCATACATCTTATGTAATTTCAGGACTACGATGAGGAATAATTTTATTTATTATTTCAGAAGTATTCTTTTTTGTTAGATTTTTTTGAGCATTTTTCCATAGAAGTCTTTCACCAACTGTAGAATTAGGATTAACTTGACCACCAGCAGGAATTATACCATTTAATCCTCTGGAAGTACCTTTACTTAATACAGTTATTCTTTTATCTTCAGGAGTTACAATTACTTGAGCTCATCATAGTTTAATAAATGGAAATTATACACAAACAGCCCAAGGATTATTTTTTACAATCTTGTTAGGAATTTACTTTACAATCCTTCAAGCATATGAATATATTGAAGCCTCATTTACTATTGCTGACTCAATCTATGGTTCCACATTCTTTGTAGCTACAGGATTTCATGGTTTACACGTAATTATTGGAACCACTTTTCTTATTGTATGCTTCATTCGTCACATTAATTTCCACTTTTCATCAAATCACCACTTTGGATTTGAAGCAGCAGCATGATACTGACATTTTGTTGATGTAGTATGGCTATTTCTATATATTTCAATTTACTGATGAGGTGGTTAATCTAATTTATATAGTATAAAAGTATATTTGACTTCCAATCAAAAGGTCTAAATAAATTTAGTATAAATAATATTTATAATATTAATTATTGCTTTAATTATCACTTTCATTAGAATTATTATAATAATAATAGCATCAATTCTTTCAAAAAAATCATTTTACGATCGAGAAAAAAACTCTCCATTTGAATGTGGATTTGATCCAAAATGCTCAGCACGAATAACATTTTCTTTACATTTTTTCTTAATTGCTATTATCTTCTTAATTTTTGATGTAGAAATTGCATTAATCTTACCAATTATTATTATTATAAAATACTCAAACCTAACAATTTGAGTAACAACAACATTATTTTTCCTATTAATTTTATTAATTGGACTTTATCATGAATGAAATCAAGGAGCATTAGAATGAACTAACTAAATTCAACTAATTCAGGATAATAGTTAATTATAACATTTGATTTGCATTCAAAAAGTATTGGATTACCAATTTATCTTAAGTTTGAAGCGAACCGCAATTAGTTTCGACCTAATCATTGGTAATAAATATTACCCAAACTTATAATAAATAATTAATTGAAGCCAAAAAGAGGCTTATCACTGTTAATGATAGAAATGAATATTTATTCCAATTAAAATTTAAAGAAATATGATGTTCAAGAAAAAGCTGCTAACTTATTTCTTTAGTGGTTAAATTCCATTAATATTTCTATTTATGTAGTTTATTAAAACATTACATTTTCATTGTAAAAATAAAATTTAAATTTTCATAAATATTTAAGAGTAAAAATTACTTCCCTTACATCTTCAATGTAATGCTCTACTTATAAGCTACTTAAATAAACTAATAATAACAAAAATATTAATCTTATTCATAAAACAAACATAACCAAATAAATTTTAAAATTTTTATATTGGAAAGTAGTATTTAAATTAGAATAATTATTAGTAATATTAAAAATTATTTGTGCACCAAAATATTCATTTCAACCCTGATCAACATTTTTAATAACTAGATAACCTATTTTTATAAAAATATAATTTATGTAAGTAGTACTAATTGTTGGTATAAATCATATTGAACCAAGGAATCTTGTCAAATTAAAACTTGCTAAAGTACTCAAATTTCAACTAATTTTAAATTGAAAAATTTCATAACCTAATAAACCACCTAAAATTCTAACAATTAAAGCCATAAATTTTATTCATATAGGTAAACAAATTATTTCAGGTGTAGGAATAATTAATCATCTTAATATTCTACCTCCAGAAATTGCCAAAAATAATAAACCTAACATACCCTTTAATATTAATCAATAACAATCTCTTACAGAACTTAAACTTGAAAAATTAAAGGGACCAGTTAAAGAATAATAAGTTAAGCGTATTGAATAACAAACAGTTAAACCAGTTGATAAAAAATATAAAATATAAATTAACACATTTAAACTATTTATAGAAACAATTTCTAAAATTAAATCCTTTGAATAAAATCCAGCTAAAAAAGGTATACCACATAAAGCCAAGTTAGCAACATTAAAACAAGTACAAGTCAAAGGTATTATTTGAACTAACCCTCCTATTATACGAATATCCTGAGTATTCCTCATATTATGAATAATAGAACCAGCACACATAAATAATAGTGCTTTAAATAAAGCATGAGTAAGTAAATGAAAAAATGCTAAATAAGCATAACCAAGTGATAAAATTCTTATTATTAATCCTAACTGACTCAAAGTTGATAAGGCAATAATTTTTTTTAAATCATATTCATAATTTGCACCTAATCCAGCTATAAATATTGTTAAAACAGACAACAAAAGTAACAACTTTCTCAAATAAGTTCTTATAATCAATAAATTAAATCGAATTAATAAATATACCCCAGCAGTTACTAAAGTTGAAGAATGAACTAAAGCTGAAACAGGTGTAGGTGCGGCTATCGCAGCAGGCAATCATGAAGAAAAAGGAATTTGTGCTCTTTTAGTTATTGCAGCCAAAACTACTATTCAAGCAATAATAGTTATTTGATAATCATTTTTTATAAATTCTAAGTAATAAATATAATTTCAACTTCCATAATTTAATATTCAAGCAATAGATAACAATAAAGCAACATCACCCACACGATTAGTTAAAGCTGTAATTATTCCCGCATTATAAGATTTTACATTTTGATAATAAATTACTAAACAATAAGAAACCAAACCTAATCCATCCCATCCTAATAAAATTCTAATTAAATTAGGAGAAATAATAAGAAATATTATTGACAAAACAAACATTAATACTAAAATAATAAAACGATTCAAATTTTCATCACCATGTATATAATCATCTCTATAATAAATAACTATTGAAGAAATAAATAAAACAAAACTTATAAATAATAAAGATATTCAATCCAATAAAATAGTTATAACAATTGAAGATGAATTTAATCTTAAAATTTCCCATTCAATAAAATAAACCAAATCATTAATAATAAAATATAAACTTCTAATAAAAAAAGTTAATGAAATTCTTAATAAAAAACAAAATGAAGAAAAACAAATTGATAAAATTATTTAAAGTAATTACTTACATCATTGACACCACAAATCAACATTTTTATTAAACTATTTAAATTAAATTCAAAGTATGCAATATTCACTCTTTAAAATTAAAAAATTTAAAGGAATTCAATGTATTATCAATAAAATAAACTCACGAATACTACCATTATGGTACCCGTATAATCCAGAATATATCTCCCCATGCTGACTATAAGAATACATATATAATGAATAAGCTGCACCAAAAAAAGATAATAATCTAATAAAAAATATAGTAATCCAAGACCAACCAACAACACTATTTAATAAACTAATTTCACCTAATAAATTTAATGAAGGAGGAGCAGCTATATTAGAAGATCTTAATAAAAATCACCACAAACATATTCTAGGTATAAAATTTATTATACCCTTATTAATCAATAAGCTTCGACTTCCTGTACGCTCATAACAAATATTAGCTAAACAAAATAACCCAGAGGAACATAAACCATGACCAATTATTAAAGTATATGAACCATTAAAGCCTCAATAATTCAAAGTTATAACACCAGCAATTACTAATCTCATATGAGAAACAGAAGAATATGCAATTAAAGACTTTAAATCAACTTGACGTATACAAATTAAACTAACTAAAAATCCTCCAACAAGTGAAATAATAATTCAAATAAAATTCAATCTTAATCCTAATGAAACAACCAATTTTAAAACACGAATTATCCCATATCCCCCTAACTTTAATAAAATACCAGCCAAAATTATTGAACCAGAAATTGGTGCTTCAACATGAGCCTTAGGTAGTCATAAATGTACCAAAAACATAGGTATTTTAACTAAAAAAGCAAATAAAATAACTAAATAAAATAAATAATTTATTATAAAATTTTCAGTAAATATAAAATATATTAGTCTACCATTTACATCATATAAAAAAAAAATACCAACCAATATAGGTAAAGAAGCAAATAAAGTATAAAACAATAAATAAGTCCCAGCTTGTAAACGCTCAGGTTGATACCCCCAACCCACAATTAAAAAAAGTGTAGGAATTAAACTAGACTCAAAAAAAAGATAAAAATAAAATAAATTCAATGAACAAAAAGTTAAATAAAGTATTAATATCAAAAATAAAATATTCAAAAGAAAAAAATTAAATGAATAATTTAAACGATAAATTCTTTCTCTTGCCATAATTATAAGTCTACAAATTCATAAAGTTAATATAATTAATCCATAAGAAATTAAATCAAGTCCTATAAAATAACTTAAATAACTAAATAAACTAGTTGGTTGTAAATAAAATATATAAATAAATCTTAATATTAAAAAATAATTTTGAACCAATCAATATGACTTTTTTAAAAAAACTAAAGGGATGGAAAAAGAAACGAAAAAAACAATTCTTATCATTTATAAAATTCTAAAAGACTGAAAGTAATCATTACCATGAGTACGAACAATTCTTACTAAAATTGATAAACCCAAAGCACCCTCACAAACTCTAAACGTTAGAAAAATTATAGAAAAAAAATATTCATATTCATAATTAGTTAAATAAATAATTAACAAAAAAAATAATCTTAAAACAACAAACTCCAATCTAAGCAATATTCTCAATAAATGCTTACGTTTTAATGAATAAGATAAACAACCAGAAATAAATATAAATACTGAAATTATTAAATTTAATTCAATCATTAGTTTTAATAGTTTAACAAAAACATTGGTCTTGTATACCAAAAATAAGAATTAATCTTTTAAAACTTCAGAGAAAAGAAATAACTCTTATCAATAATCTCCAAAATTATTATTTTAATTTAAACTACTCTCTGTCTCTAATCAGTTTTATACTAGCTTTAATTAATTCAATTTTATCAATCAATTTTATCCAAATTAAACATCCACTAGCAATAGGATTAACACTTCTAGTACAAACAATTATTGTAAGATTAATTTGTGGATTATTTACCCATTCATATTGATTTGCTTATATTCTATTCTTAATTATATTAGGAGGTATACTAGTATTATTCATATACGTAACAAGACTAGCATCAAATGAACTATTTTCATTTTCAATAATAAGAATATTTGTATCAATTATTTTAATAACCGTAATAATACTTACGTTAATAATATCTGATCAATTCATACTATTTATTAACTCACTCGAAATAATTGAATTTTCACAAAAAAGAAATATTTTCTATGAAAATGAATTTAGACTAATTAAACTTTACAATAACCCGACAATAAATATTACCATCATAGTAATAAATTACTTATTATTAACACTTATTGTAGTTGTAAAAATTACAAATATTAACTACGGACCCCTTCGACAAACATTCTAAAAAAATGAATAAACCAATACGCTCATCACATCCACTATTTAAAATTGCAAACAACGCACTAGTAGATTTACCCACACCATCTAATATTTCAGCATGATGAAATTTTGGTTCACTCCTAGGACTTTGTCTAATCATTCAAATTGTCACAGGACTATTCCTAGCAATACATTATACAGCAGATATTTCAATAGCATTTAATAGAGTTACCCATATTATTCGTGATGTAAATTATGGTTGATTAATTCGAACTTTACATGCTAACGGAGCATCATTTTTTTTTATTTGTATTTATCTACACATTGGACGAGGGTTATACTATGGATCATACATATTCATACATACCTGAAGTGTAGGAGTATTAATTCTATTTCTAGTTATAGCTACAGCATTTATAGGATATGTTTTACCATGAGGACAAATATCATTTTGAGGAGCAACAGTAATTACAAACCTACTATCAGCCATTCCATATTTAGGAACAACTCTAGTACAATGACTATGAGGGGGATTTGCAGTAGACAATGCTACACTAACACGATTTTTTACATTCCACTTTTTATTACCTTTTATCGTTGCAGCCGCAACAATAATTCATCTATTATTCCTCCATCAAACTGGATCTAACAATCCACTAGGAATTGATAGTAATATTGATAAAATTCCTTTTCATCCTTACTTTTCATTCAAAGACATTATTGGATTTATTACAATAACAATAATCCTATTAACAATTACACTTATAAATCCATACGGACTAGGAGATCCAGACAACTTCATTCCTGCAAACCCTCTAGTTACTCCTGTACATATTCAACCAGAATGATACTTCCTATTTGCATATGCAATTTTACGTTCAATTCCAAATAAACTTGGAGGAGTTATCGCCCTAGTTATATCAATTGCAATCTTATTTATTATACCATTTTATTTCATAAGAAATTTTCGAGGATTGCAATTCTACCCAATTAATCAAATTTTATTTTGATGTATAGTAACAATTGTAATCTTATTAACATGGATTGGAGCACGACCAGTTGAAGATCCATACATTTTAACTGGACAAATTCTAACCGTTACTTACTTTTTGTATTACCTAATTAATCCAATTATCCACAAAATATGAGATAATACAATTTATTAATTAATGAGCTTGAACAAGCATATGCTTTGAAAGCATAAGATAATAGTAAATCCTATTATTAATTTATACTAATTTTATTTAACTAAAAAATAACAACATATATATATAACTTTATACCCATATAAAAAAATAAAAAATTTAAAGAAACAGGTAAATATTTTTTTCAAGCTAGATACATCAGCTTATCGTAACGATAACGTGGTAAAGTTCCACGAACCCAAATAAATAAAAATGATACAAACAATAATTTTATAAAAAAAAAAAATCTAAATACATTAGATCCCAAAAACATTACAGAAAATAATATTCTTATAAATAAAATTCTAGCATACTCAGATAAAAAAATAAGCGCAAATCCTCCTCTTCTATACTCAACATTAAAACCAGAAACCAATTCTGATTCACCCTCAGCAAAATCAAAAGGAGTACGATTAGTTTCAGCAAGTATTGAAGTTACTCAAGCCAAAGAAATAGGAAAAAACAAGTAAATAAATCAAATATTACTTTGACCCAACTCAAAATCTAAAAGATTATAACCACCAATTATAAAAACCAAAGATAATAATAATAAAGCTATTCTAACTTCATAAGAAATAGTTTGAGCAACAGCACGCAATCCTCCTAATAAAGCATAATTAGAATTAGATGACCAACCCGCAATTATAACAGTATAAACTCCTATACTTGTACAACATAAAAAAAATAATAAACCCAAATTAAAATTATACAAATTAGTTAAATAAGGAAAAACCATCCAAACTAATAAAGACAAAAACAATCTAATAATAGGAGAAATATAATATCTTAAATAATTTGAAACAATTGGGTAAGTTTGTTCTTTAGTAAAAAGTTTAATTGCATCACAAAAAGGTTGAGGAACACCACAAATACCAACTTTATTAGGACCTTTACGAATTTGAATATAACCCAGAACTTTACGTTCCATTAAAGTTAAAAAAGCAACCCCTACTAAAACCATAATAATCAAAACTAATCTTCTTAACAAAACAACAATTAAATCTTTTAAATATATTATTACTTGTAATAAAAATTTACATTTTCGAATTCTAAATTCAATGCACTACTCTGCCAAAGCAACAATTTTATTCAAAAAAAACAAAAAATAATTTTCCTAAATGGTCCTTTCGTACTAATTAAGGATAATAAATTAAGGATAGAAACCGACCTGGCTCACGCCGGTCTGAACTCAAATCATGTAAAAATTTAAAGGTCGAACAGACCTATTAATTTAAGCTTCTGCACTTAAAAATTTTTTTAATTCAACATCGAGGTCGCAAACTTTATTATCAATAAGAACTCTCCAATAAAATTACGCTGTTATCCCTAAGGTAACTTATTCTAATAATCAACAATATTGGATCAAAAATTCATAAATTAATGTAATTCATATAAAAGAGTTTAATTAATCTTTATGTCACCCCAACAAAATATTAAACTATATTTAACTAGTTTTTAACAATTAAATAAAATTTAATATAAAGATCTATAGGGTCTTCTCGTCCTTTAAAACAATTTTAGCTTTTTGACTAAAAAATCAAATTATTAATATTCTTAATTAGAGACAGTTTATAACTCGTCCAGCCATTCATTCCAGCCTTCAATTAAAAGGCAAATGATTATGCTACCTTTGCACAGTCAAAATACTGCGGCCCTTCAAATATCAGTGGGCAGACCAAACCTTAAATTATATTCAAAAAGAGATGTTTTTGATAAACAGGCGGTTATAAAGTTGCTGAATTCCTTTAATTAATCTTTATAAAAATTTATAAAAAAAAATAAATAATACTAATTTTATCATTATTACTAATAAAAATAATTAAAAAAAATATTTCAATAAATTATTTTTAAAAAAAAGAAAATTTAATTTTAACACAAATTAATTATAACACTTTATAAAAAGATGAAAATTTCTAATTCTACTAATTATAAAAAACTTAAATACATTTATAAAAAAAAATTCCAAGCTTATCCCAGAAACCTTTTTATTTTAAAATTAATTAATTTAACATAAAAATAATTAAAAAAAAAATAATAAATTAAATTTAATTCTTGAAAAACTAGATATAATCAATAACGACTAACATTTAATTACTATAACCTTATTAAAAATAGTTTTGAAACAAAAACTTTCTTAAAATTATTGCTCTATTGAATTCGAGATAAATAAATTCATATTAAATAATTAATAAACCCTGATACAAAAGGTACAAAAAAATAATTTTACTTTTTATATATACATAAAACATTATATTATCCATCACTGTACAAATTTACTATTACTAAAATTATTTAATCTAAAAAATACAAAAACAATTAAATAAAATAATATTTAAATTAAAATTTTATTAAACTAATATTTATAGTAAAAATTTATTAATCAAATTAAACCGAATTGCACGGAAAACTTTTCAATGTAAACGAAATGCTTAACTTTTCAAGCTCTAATCTGCATTCTAGATACACTTTCCAGTACATCTACTTTGTTACGACTTATCTTTAATTAAAAAGAGCGACGGGCGATGTGTACATGCTTTAGAGCTAAAATCAAAATAACAAGTTAATTAAATTTACTATTAAATCCACCTTCAATAAAAACATTTTAGTTTAAAATCCGTTTAAATAAATTTATTGTAACCCATTTCCTCCTTATTATAAGCTACACCTTGATCTGAAATAAATTTTAATTTAAATAAAAGAAAATTATATCCTTATAAAATATTCTGATAACGACGGTATATAAACTAAACAAAAAAAGGTAAAATAAATCGTGGGCTATCGATTAAGGAACAGGTTCCTCTAAATAGACTAAAGCACCGCCAAATTTTTTAGGTTTGAAGATCTTATCTAATACTACCCTGGTTCATATTTACACTTTAAATAATAGGGTATCTAATCCTAGTCTTTTAAAAAAATTTTGTAGCTTCTTATAAAATATAAATCTTTACTATAAAAAATTAATTTCACCTAAATATTTTATTAATAAAATTTAAAACTAATAAAATAACTACTAACCAATAAATTTTATTTTTATAATTTGTATAACCGCAGATGCTGGCACAAATTTATCCTATAATAATAATTATTACCAAATCAAAGCTACCTTTATATTTAATATAAAATACTGCGAATAAAATACAATCTTATTTTATTAAAAAATAAAATTAAACACACAAAAATTTACATGTAAAACATAATAATAACAAAATAAAAAGCCAAAATAAAACTTCCAACTAAAAAAAAATAAACTCATAATCAAAAAAAAAGAAAAAGGTAAAAACAAGCGCAACAACAATAATTAGGCAAATTCCCCCAACAATTTTTTAAATTCCCCGGCCCCCCAGGATATTACGACCTCACGTAATTTATGTTCAAAAAAATAAGAGACGGATTCAAAAATTGAGTATATGATTAAATAAGAATTTTTAAATAATATTTAGCAAATTAAAATTATTTAAAAGAATATTTCCAAAAATAGAAAATCATATAGTATTATTAAAAACTAAATATATTTTAGTATTTAATAGAAAAAAATAACTAATGGTACAAAAATTTAAATTTAATAAAAAATATGTATAAAAATTTAAATAACATATATAAAAATGTATAAATTAAAATCTATTTTGATATGTTATTTTAATTTTTGTAATTAATTATTTGATATGGTTCAGTAAAATAATTCTCTCTTTTTTTTTTCTCTTTTTTAAAAAAAGAGAGAATTATTTTATTATAATTTAAAAAATTTTTTTATGTCTTTTAATTAAATTTTATTTTTCTTAATAAATGTTTAATATTTATAATACATTTGTATAAATATTTATATATACATAAATTATTTATTATATATGATCTTATATATTTATTGTCATTATTATATAATAAATTTATTATTATCACTTTTATTAAATATATAAGGTTGACTTGTATTAATATCACATTTATTATAGAATATAAACTCTCTCTTCTGATAAATCAAAGGTTATTTTTGATAGGAATATTGTATAACATAAATAAAAGATATTTAAATAAATCTATACTTTATAAATATATAAATAATCATTATATAATATGTATTATTATTATATATATATTATATATTTATATTCTTAATGGAATACTAGAGTTCTATATAATTATAAATTTTATGATATATATATAAATATTTATATCATTGTTAATATATTAAATATTTATTAAATGCATTTTAATAACTTAGCAAAATTTAATTAAATTAAATAAAATTAACAATAAATGAAATCTTATTAACAATCTTATAATTTTTTAAATAAAAATCAAA